ATATTTCTTACCGGGAACAGGGCCTATCACAAGAATATTTTTTTTATCGGGACGATAACTCTGAAAAGAAAGATTTCCTATCTTTTCTTTCAACTCAGGAGAAATACGGTCGGGCGGCGCTAATTCGAATCCCTCGGGCAAAATAAGAACAGCACCCACATTTAACCCTCCCTTTTTCCCATTACCAAGAACTTGTTTCAGTTGCATATCATAAGGAATTCGAAGAACTGCTTCAAATACAGTATCGGGAAGCACAGTTTGGGGAACTTCAATATCCACGGGCTTATTAGCTAAATGGCAATTGGCACATACAATTCGTCCGGTTGCTTCTCGTGGGTTTTCATAACCCTGCTGCGCAAAAATGGGATATGCATTTGAAATAGATGTCCGAGTTATTACGTATATCATGATCGATACAGAAATCGATCGAATCATCTGTTCCTTTACCCAAGAAAAAGTATTTCTATTTTCCATATCCAATCGCAGATCCCAGAATTTCTACAATAAATTAGATAGGTAGCTAAGCTAATCTAGTTCCCTATACACGAGTCTGTTGTCATTCTACTGCAACAGTTGTACTGGAATGATGAATACCTTGAGCAGGTAGAAATAGAAAGAATTTTGCTAAAATGGAAAAGGGCTTTCTTTCTAAAGGAAGAAAGATGCTAATTTGATTAATATCAGGAAATCGAATGAGTTTATGCTTCACTAATTGAATGATAAATGACTACAAGCGAAGGAGATAGACGGTTTAAAGAAAAAAAGATCCAAAATTTAAAACATGTATCTAGAATCACTGGAAAACTACAAACAAAAATAGTGAAAATTAGCTCATTAGGAGCCCATCCAAGATCGTTGTAGACCCAACGAATTAGTAGTTCCCAACCGCGGGTGGAGTGAAATCCAACAAAAAAATCAGTAACTAAAAGAATCAAAAAAGCTTTTATTGAGTCATTTAAGTTATAGAAGAATTCCTGAACCCAAGAATTCAAAATGACAAGTTCCTCTTTACCCAGAAAAAAAGAACCACTTAGAATAGCCAAACAGATTATATTTGTCGAGAAATGCAAAATGATATGGAGATGATCCTCATTATCTATTTTGACCAATTGTATTATTTCCTTGTGTATTCCTATAGGAGGTTTTTGTACATGTGTCTTCGGTTTCTCTTTTATCATTTCGTCCAAGAGAAAAAGTTCTTCTAATTCTATGAATCTTTCTAGAACCTTTTTCTCTTGAATATCAGTTAAGAGAGTTTCAGATTGCCTGGTATTCCACCAATTCTTAATCCAAAGTTCCAGACATTTGTTAAAAGAGAAAGAGACTCCCCAGGGCAAAAGTACGATAAATACAAGATATAGGAAAGAAGGCAATGCTTTCTTTTTTTTCATTTTTGATCTGTAAATTGAGTTGTTAATGAATCTGCTTCATTCGCTGACTCTATTTCATTCGCTGACTCTATATGATATTTCTTTTTATTTGAAGCAAAAATTCTATAACAAGGTTTGAGACCTTGTATCTATTCCTCTTTTTTGTATACTAGTGGAATTTCATTGCATTGGGTTCTTTCTTAGATCTAGATGGAGTGGAATAGAGAAATAGAATAAAAAAAAAAGCCCTTTCAGATGAAAATGGAAGAATATTATGCCATATATCTCACTTGGACAAAACAAATTAGAAGCAATTTTCTCTTATCCTCGTTTGTTCCTTTCTTTAGATAAATACTCAAAAATCTCCTTACAATAACGAATCCAATTCATTCAATTCATTTCAAAAATTCAAAAAAATGAAATCGGTATTCAAAATACTTCAATTGGTACGCGCAAGAAATAGGCCAATTCGGCAGCTTTTTGTTCAATTTCTCGTGGAGTAAAAAACTTCTCATCAGTACGAGTCAAGGGAATGACCCCCTGGCCCCGGATTTCCATATAAAGGATACGACGAGGATAAAGACCCTCTTTAACCTGAATTCTAATTGATTGGATATCCCGCATAAGGAATCGAAGGAAGACGCGACGTTTTATTCCAGGGAATCCCCAACGAAAAATGCACACTATTCCCTCTTTTCTATCGAATCGGTCATAACCACTGCCTACATTCCACAAAATAGTGCACCACAAGTAGGAGCTAATGAATAGGCCCGCGATTCCGTAGAAAGACATCACGACCCCCTGTGGAAAAAAAAGAATTTGTTGAGATGGAAGTACAGATATCATATTCTTACCAAGATAACTGGAAGCCCCAACCGATAAAAATCCTAGTGAACCTAGAAAAAGAATACAGGCCCAGAAAAAATTACCTCTTTTTCGAGAACCTTTTAGAAGTTCTATCCATATGTGTTCTGATCGCCAATTCATATTAGATATACTAAATCCAGCAGCGGTCGATTGAAATTGAGAGAATAAGCTAAATGATTTTGACTTTACTTTGTTTTGATTCTGAAATCGCCTTCAGTAACTAGTACTCCTGTGAAATAATTGGTTAGATACATTGACTTTCTATTCAAAAAATATCTGTTGATCTACTTAAAATAAAACTTGCTATACCCGGCTCCGCATATGCATGCATTTATGCTCGTAGCCTATATCCGCATCCATAGCCGTTTTTCATTTGTGTGTAGAAAGAGCCACATACCCTACCATATTATATTACTTACACTAAAAAATATCTGTATTATGATCCTGCGTGGAAATACATTGAGAAAATTCGGCCCCATCGGTTCTAGACAATCTTATTTTTCTGCACATAAAGAAATAAAGAAGCCATTGCAATTGCCGGAAATACTAAGCCTACTAAAGGCACGAAAATAGAAGGTAAGTTAAAATCCGTCATAGAATAGGTGTCTCAATTCAAATTTACTATTTCTATCTATTCGAAAAATATCTTAGGATTCTTATAATATAATTAAGTATATCTATTATAAGGAATATTGACTATTGTATTTTTTAGTTTGCAAAATAAAGATTTTTTATAGAATACTATAGAATACTTTAGTATTCTATAAAAAAAAATGAATGGAATGGATAATAAGAAAATTGCAAAAAAGGAGATTCAAAAAAGATTTGATTTTTCTTTTCCCGTCCTCATGGCCTTTCTATCCTTCTAATCGAACTTGAAATTGGATTCAAAAGAAAGCGATTGTGAAAATGAAATACCTCTTTCAGAATACCCTTTAAAAAAGGTCTCAGTACGACTTTTAGTCGAATGCGCCCATTTTGAATCCTAAATCAGTTTCGTCTACCTACTTCCACATGCAATACTTCTTCAACCACTCTCGGACCCCCACAAACGCAAGATGCGCGTCAGGTTTTGAAATAAGGATATCCCCCAACCCCAGTATACCGAAACTCGCTCTTATCCTATCCCACCGGTTGTAAGGATTCATACATAGGGCTTTTTAGTTGATTGATAGTGCCGTAAAGTTGAAGCTTTTTTAGACTTTTTTATTAAGCTGTAATTTCCTTCCTGCATACGTGCTCCTCTATCCTCTAGAAGCTCATACAATAATGCGCGGTAAAGGCGGAAAAATAGCATACTCAATCAAAATCAAAGGGCAAATTCTCTTACCTACTACAGATCTCATACTACCCCCTTAGACTTTTTAAGGCGATATACCACCCAAAGGGTATGAAAATGCCGGGTGGAGTTAGCTTTTCGACGAAAACCCGTCCCGTGCAGCGAAGTCCTGTTAGTAAGACCCCGCGCAAGACACAAGAATGGATTATAGAAGAATATTATTCCGAATACTCCTCCGGACGCGTATAGTAGCATTGCGATTCCTAATCTTTTTTCATTGATTCTTTCCCAATAAATAAAGACTTTTTCTGTAAATACTGCGTATTTGATTCCATTATCATATGATAATACTATATTTGTATTTATTTATTGTATTATACCTTTATATATTCTAAATATATAGAATAGAGGAATCTCGATTTGTCAAGTCTCATGATCGTATCAAGATCTATTTTTATTCGGCTCAATCTTAAAAAAAAGATTGAGCCGAGTTTAATTGCAATCAATTAGAAGAATAAAGAAGAATTACTGCATTTCGTAACTGCTTTTTTCTCTTTCTATTTCGCTTCTTTTTTATTTAGACCTTCTTTATATCTAGTTTTATCTACTTATCTATAGTATCTACCGGCTCGAACTCAAATTTGATCGCCTTCCATATTTCACAAGCTGCGGCTAGTTCAGGACTCCATTTGCAAGCTGCTCGGATAATTTCATTACCTTCACGAGCAAGATCGCGCCCTTCGTTACGAGCTTGTACACAAGCTTCTAAAGCCACCCGATTAGCTACTGCACCAGGTGCATTTCCCCAAGGATGTCCTAAAGTTCCTCCACCAAATTGTAATACGGAATCATCTCCAAAGATTTCGGTCAGAGCTGGCATATGCCAAACATGAATACCCCCTGAAGCCACCGGTATAACACCTGGCATAGATACCCAGTCCTGAGTGAAAAAGATACCGCGAGCACGATCTTTTTCAATAAAATCATCGCGCAATAAATCAACAAAACCTAAAGTCATTTCGCGTTCCCCTTCTAACTTACCTACTACTGTACCGGCGTGGACATGATCTCCCCCAGACATACGCAATGCTTTAGCTAATACACGAAAATGCATACCATGATTTTTCTGTCTATCAATAACTGCATGCATTGCCCGGTGAATGTGAAGAAGTAGGCCATTGTCGCGGCAATAATGAGCCAAAGTAGTATTTGCGGTGAATCCCCCAGTTAAGTAGTCATGCATTACAATAGGAACCCCTAATTCCCTCGCAAATATAGCTCTCTTCATCATTTCTTCGCATGTACCTGCAGTCGCATTCAAGTAATGCCCCTTGATTTCACCGGTTTCGGCCTGTGATTTATAAATTGCTTCGGCACAAAAGACAAAACGGTCCCTCCAGCGCATAAATGGTTGTGAGTTTACGTTTTCATCATCTTTGGTAAAATCAAGTCCACCGCGTAGACACTCATAACACGCTCTACCGTAATTTTTTGCGGATAATCCCAATTTTGGTTTAATAGTACATCCCAAAAAAGGACGGCCGTACTTGTTCAACTTATCCCTTTCAACTTGGATACCATGAGGCGGACCTTGGAAAGTTTTTGAATAAGTAGGGGGAATTCGCAGATCCTCCAGACGTAGAGCGCGTAGGGCTTTGAAACCAAATACGTTACCCACAATGGAAGTAAACATGTTAGTAACAGAACCCTCTTCAAATAGGTCTAATGGATAAGCTACATAAGCGATAAATTGATTTTCCTCCCCAACAACGGGCTCGATGTGATAGCATCGCCCTTTGTAACGATCAAGACTGGTAAGTCCATCAGTCCAAACAGTTGTCCATGTACCAGTAGAAGATTCGGCAGCTACTGCAGCCCCTGCTTCTTCGGGCGGAACCCCGGGCTGAGGAGTTACTCGGAATGCTGCCAAGATATCAGTATCCTTGGTTTCATACTCCGGGGTGTAATAAGTCAATTTATAATCCTTAACACCAGCTTTAAATCCAACACTTGCTTTAGTTTCTGTTTGTGGTGACATAAGTCCCTCCCTACAACTCATGAATTAAGAATTCTCACAACGACAGGGTCTACTCGATATGGATTAGGCGTAAATGAAACCTTTGCAAAAATCTTTTAAAACAAAAAGGGTATTCAATTAATATCAACTCATTAAAGAAAATGGAGGGCATGCTTAAGTTAATGAATATGTTTCATTCATATATAATGCGTACACCCTGTGTATGTTCTATCCTATAGGAATTCTACTATAGGAATTCGATAGGAATTGAGTTGTTGTTATGGTAAGTTAACATGGTTCGTTATTAAACCATGGATTTGATTCACCAAATCCATCATTATTGTATACTCTTTGATAGATATAGCGCAACCCAAATCAATCCCTAATCCTTATTTTACAAGTTCTTAATAGGCCCCTTTCTTATTTTGAATGTAAATACCTAAATACTAAGAAAATTCTCTGTTGACAGCAATCTATGCTTCACAGTAGTATATATTTTGTATATCGAAGTCCTAGATAGGAAAGTAGAGTAGGGACAGATCCTCCACAAAAGGCGAAATGTATATGAAAAAAAAGATTGATTGAACTTTCCAACGGACTCATTCCATGAGTAAACGATTGAATGGGATTCGCTTGGGCAACGAAATCAAGTCCTCGTCCCCCTTTCTCTCTTATTGAATTAACTAATTCATTTCCTTTTGACTTTTGGATTTTTGGCTATTTTTTTGGATTTGATTTGGCATTATTCAACAAGAAAAAATTCGACAAATTCCTTTTTTTTTTGAAAATTATGTGATAATTATGAGAACCAATCCTACTACTTCTCGTCCCGGGGTTTCCACAATTGAAGAAAAAAGCATAGGGCGTATCGATCAAATTATTGGACCCGTGCTGGATATCACTTTTCCCCCGGGCAAGTTACCTTATATTTATAACGCTTTGGTAGTCAAGAGTAGAGACACTGCCGGTAAGCAAATTAATGTGACTTGTGAGGTACAACAATTATTAGGAAATAATCGAGTTAGAGCTGTAGCTATGAGTGCTACAGACGGGTTGATGAGAGGATTGGAAGTGATTGACACGGGAGCTCCTCTCAGTGTTCCAGTCGGTGGAGCTACTCTCGGACGAATTTTCAACGTTCTTGGGGAACCTATTGACAATTTGGGTCCTGTAGATATTAATGCAACATTCCCTATTCATAGATCTGCGCCTGCCTTTATCGAGCTAGATACGAAATTATCCATCTTTGAAACAGGTATTAAGGTGGTCGATCTTTTAGCTCCTTATCGACGTGGAGGAAAAATAGGACTATTTGGGGGGGCTGGAGTAGGTAAAACAGTACTCATCATGGAATTAATCAACAACATTGCTAAAGCTCATGGAGGCGTATCCGTATTTGGCGGAGTAGGGGAACGGACTCGTGAAGGAAATGATCTTTATATGGAAATGAAGGAATCCGGAGTAATTAATGAAAAAAATTTGGAGGAATCAAAGGTAGCTCTAGTCTATGGTCAAATGAATGAACCGCCGGGAGCTCGTATGAGAGTTGGTTTAACTGCCCTAACTATGGCAGAATATTTCCGAGATGTTAATAAGCAAGACGTGCTTCTATTCATCGATAATATCTTTCGTTTTGTTCAAGCAGGATCGGAGGTATCCGCCTTATTAGGGAGAATGCCCTCCGCAGTGGGTTATCAACCTACTCTTAGTACAGAAATGGGTTCTTTGCAAGAAAGAATTGCTTCTACAAAAAAGGGATCCATAACTTCGATCCAAGCAGTTTATGTACCTGCGGACGATTTGACCGACCCTGCTCCTGCCACAACATTTGCACATTTGGATGCTACTACCGTACTTTCCAGAGGATTAGCTTCCAAGGGTATTTATCCAGCAGTAGATCCTTTAGATTCAACCTCAACTATGTTACAGCCTCGGATCGTTGGCAACGAACATTATGAAACTGCGCAAAGAGTTAAGGAAACTTTACAACGTTACAAAGAACTTCAGGACATTATCGCAATTCTTGGGTTGGATGAATTATCAGAGGAGGATCGTTTAACTGTAGCAAGAGCACGAAAAATTGAACGTTTCTTATCACAACCGTTCTTTGTGGCAGAAGTTTTTACCGGTTCTGCAGGAAAGTATGTTGGTCTTGCAGAAACAATTAGGGGATTTCAACTAATCCTTTCCGGAGAATTAGACGGCCTACCCGAACAAGCTTTTTATTTGGTGGGTAACATCGATGAAGCTAGCACGAAAGCTATAAACTTAGAAGAGGAGAACAAATTGAAGAAATGAAATTAAATCTTTATGTACTAACTCCTAAGCGAATTATTTGGGATTGTGAAGTGAAAGAAATCATTTTATCTACTAATAGTGGCCAAATTGGCGTATTACCAAACCACGCCCCCATTAACACAGCTGTAGATATGGGTCCTTTGAGAATACGCCTCCTCAACGACCAATGGTTAACGGCGGTTCTGTGGAGCGGTTTTGCGAGAATAGTTAATAATGAGATCATCATTTTAGGAAATGATGCGGAACTGGGTAGTGACATTGATCCGGAAGAAGCTCAACAGGCACTTGAAATAGCCGAAGCTAACTTGAGTAGAGCTGAGGGTACGAAAGAGTTGGTTGAAGCGAAGCTAGCTCTCAGACGAGCTAGGATACGAGTCGAGGCTATCAATTGGATTCCCCCATCCAATTGAATACAATCCAATGGTTTAGTTGATACAAAGAAAAAGGGAAGAGGGGTAGAAAAAGTTATTAGATAGCGAAGCGAAGTAAGTCCAATGCTATCTAGTAATTTTTCTACCTACCTACCTACTATTGGATTTGAACCAATGACTCCCGCCGTATGAAAGCAATACTCTAACCACTGAGTTAAGTAGGCAATTTATCACCACAAAGGAAGACCCATTACTTCGATCGATTATAGATCGAATCCTTTTTATAAGCAATACTGCTCCGTTATTGGTATGTTATATAGTAAACAGATCAAAGGGATATCCTCTGGCATTAGAGAATATTCATCTTGACAAGAAATTATCTATATGTTAAGATATCTCTGACAAGGGCTATAGCTCAGTTCGGTAGAGCAACTCGCTTACACGTGCGCCAATGCTTTTCAAGGGAGCTTATTATGCAATGAACATAATTGATCTTATTGCAAAATCAATGTCTTACTTCATAGATTCGAGAGAATAGGAGAACAGTAGCCTGACAAACAGTCGGTTCAGTCCGATTCAGGTGCCAATTCAGGTGCCTAATCAAATAGAACCCTTATTGATTTGCTAGTTGATAAGGTAAATATCCAGCCCACTAAATGCTAGGCGTAATGAGGATAAGGGCCTCCAAAAAACTTCTTTTCGTTCTATGAACTTTAAGGTGTATGAAGTCTCATAGTCAACTCTTGCAGCGGAACGATAGAGACTCCATTTCACTTAGGTTGATTTAATTTAGGCCGGAGGCAGACCTAAGTCAAGGTAATCCTCCTTTGAAACACTTTGGTATTGCTCCTAGATAGATCATAATACAAATAATCAATCAGAGCACAGGGAGCCATCTCATTATCTTTCCGTAAAGAAAAACTATGGTGGACTAACTGATCTTTACATCAGTTGATGAAAGAGCCCAATGCAAAAAAATGCATGTTGGGTCTTTGAAACAGTTCGAATCATTTCGATAATAATCCGTTTGATCTGTTTTACCGAGAAGGTCTACGGTTCGAATCCGTATAGCCCTAATATGTCCTTTTTTTAGATTTTAGGATAGAGATCCTATGTTTCCTTTAGTATAGTTTTCATTTCCTCATTAGTACTTGTTTATAGACTGGACGGTCGCTTGCGCCATAGAATAGAGATAAAAGCATTACCACAGGCTCATTCATCGAAAATCTTAGAGACAGGAAAAGAAAAACGAATTTCTATCAAATCAATAGAAGGAAGGATCCCTTACCTGATTTGAATTCCATCCTCCTTCAAATAGGATATGCTCTAAGTCCCTAGACTTCCCTATAATAACTGCAATGATTTTCTCCATCTTGCGAATTCCTACTTTGTTTGAAGTATATTACTTTGCTTATATATACATTATCTAAATCGATCTACTTTCTATAAAATAGAAAAATTGAAATAAAATCCAAAAATAAAGAAAGAGTAAATAAGAAAACAGAATATTCTGTCTCATAGTTCTGAAATAGAGTTCTTTATTTTTATAGTATTACTCCTCATTAGGCTGCATACATTAGTCATCCTATCTTAATTAGGTTCTAATTATAAATAGAATGGAAATCAAAAAGAAAGGGAGTCGGGATTCCATTGGATGAATCTTTAAAGAAGACAGGGCACAGAGGAAACAAAGGCTAAACTAAGTGCTTTGATTTGAGCAAAACGGATTCTTGTTTCACCGAGGAAAAGAGAGAAGTTCTGGATAAATTGACAACGCTGACTTGAATTGACTAATTCA